TATCCAAAATTATATAGAAATCACTATCCTACCCTTAGTTTTTATTTCCTTAATTTAATTGAATTTCGCTTGATTAGGGCAAAGTTCCTTAAAAACCTCTGCCTTTTTTAAAATATCCTGAACAGTTCCTGTAGGCTGAGCGCCTTTTTCAAGGAAATAGAGAATAGCGGGAACGTTTAAATAAGTTTGATTCTTGATCGGATCATAAAAACCCACTTTCCGAAGATCTCTTCCTTCTCTTCGGGATCGAACATCAATTGCAACGATTCGATAGACGGCTCATCGGGATAGATGTAGATGAAAAAGAACCCCCCCCCCCCCTAGAACCGTATAGGAAGTTTTCTCTTCGTACGGCTCGAGAAAAAATGATTCGAAGTTTTGTCTATGGATAAAATTCTAATAAATAGGAAAGGAATCCGTAAAATAAATTAGAAAATAAATTAGCCTATAATTTAACTCATATTTATTTAGCACCCTTCCTGAAAAAATAAAAAATCATTTGTACTCATAACTCAAGTTGAATAATTCTCAAATATCTTAAAGATTTTTATTTAAGATATTTTTTATTGAGTGGTCTTTAACCCCCCTTTTGTCTCGTTTAAAATCTATTTGGATTCTTTATTCGGATCCGTGAGACAATTGAAGTGGTGTTTCCTTGTTCTGGGATCCTTTATCTTTGTTTTAAATCCTTGGGTTTAGACATTACTTCGGTGCTTCTTAATCCTTTCAAAATGGTAGCAACATACCCCTTTTGTGATTTCTTTCTATCAAAGAATCATACCGACGGTTGATTCGCGCGCGATACACTGTGGATCGAAAAAAGTTTTAGCCGTTCCAACAAATTTTTTTGAATTGAAAATTTGCTCGAATCGGATCCTTTCAATTTCTATATCGAAGATATACTTACGAAGTTGTTCCAATTTATTGATTGGCATTAACCCTAGATCGTTGCCCCTGAGAAATTAATCAATACTTTCTACTCGAGCTCCATCATGAACTATTTACATTACAACCCAATAAAAAAAGAAGGGTTCTAGTAGAATAGAACAAACGACGTCGAGCCAAGAGCACCTTCATTCCTATATAAAATGGTGGATGTAAGAATAAGAATCCACACCGGATCGTGTCCTTCAAGTCGCACGTTGCTTTCTACCACATCGTTTTAAACGAAGTTTTACCATAACATTCCTCTAATTTGGAACCAGTATGGAATTGATTCAATTATGGAATCATGAATAGTCATTGGTTCAGTCGGTACAGAGACATAGTAATTTATATTTTTTCTTATCTACATAGATAATAAATATTTTTCTGAAAAAATCTTAGCAAGACCCCGTCTTTTTTATATGAAGGAAACATTTTTCTATAACTCTCTATCTAAAAAAAATATATAATAGAAATATGAAGAAATATAAATATAGAAATAACATAACTAACAGAAATAACACGAATAAATAAATTCTATTTGACTCTGCCTCTTCAAGTGACTCAATAAGATAGACTGACCCATTTCCAACTTCCCAAAGATTCAACCCATAAGGAATCATTACAAATCTTGATAATTGAAAAAGTTTCCTACTTATACATCCTTATACATCATTATTTGAGTCAAGTTTTACAGTAAAGACTATATTTGATTATCATAAGAAAGATAAATCTATGTTTCTTTTCGAGTCGAATTGTCAATGATTTAAAGCAAATAAGATAAATAGATCGAACAATAAAAATAAATATCATTGTTAAATATTTAAATTTTAATATTTTAGGGATGCAAATTATTTTTCACAAAAATGGAAAGACTATTGTCACTGAAATAGGATAACAATACATACCTATAGGCTAAGCACTTCCTGGTTTTATATGTATTTTCATATTTTATTTAACCTGAGGTTAAGTAATCTTTCTGCAACTGTGATCTATGTCCCATCTTATCTGGATCACAAAAGGATTCAGTTACATTTGCATGTCATTTGAACCAGATTTAGTTCAGTTTGTGAAAAACTGAGATATGATTACGAAAAGAATCATTCAAAATCAGAAAAGAAAGAAGAATCATATTCTATCCAATATTAGGCCTTGAAACAGAATCTTGTTGAACAAAAAAGCTGTATTCGGATACAATGGATATGCTCTGGGACGGAAGGATTCGAACCTCCGAATAGCGGGATCAAAACCCGTTGCCTTACCACTTGGCTACGCCCCATTTATATTTTTATTGGACACTAATAAAGAATAATATTGGTATTAAGTGTTCGTCAATTCCAGTCCAACTATCTATAGAAAATCTTTATTCTTTATAGAATATATTATAGATTCGTGCTAGGATTTTGACATGTGTATATCTAGAATTCAACTGAATTTATTGATCATTACATATAATTCAATTAAGATATTGTATGAAAGTATGATTTCTTCTATTCTCCTTTGAGAATTGGAGGATTTTTGATTGGGTGGAAAAAGAAGGATTTTTTTGTCTACCTTACTTTCTTCATTTTTCCTTATATCAATAACTCAATCAAAATGCAATTATCTCGACGAACAAAATGTCTGTTATGCTTAATATCTTTAGTTTGATCTGTCTTAATTCTGCCCTTTATCCGAGTAGTCTTTTCTTCGCCAAATTGCCCGAAGCCTATGCTTTTTTGAATCCAATCGTAGATGTTATGCCAGTAATACCCCTGTTCTTTTTTCTTTTAGCCTTTGTTTGGCAAGCTGCTGTAAGTTTTCGATAAGATCTTTAATACTATCCTAGAAAATTCATGATTTATTCGAGAAAAATTATAACAATTGATAAGATCAAATAAGTCTGACAGTATGAACCTTCGATTCAAACATTGAAATTCTTGGATAGCTGCGAAAAATCCGGTTCGCCCCATTTCCCGATTCTAACCCTTTTTCCGGCGAAAGACCTTATTAGGTTAGGGTTCCTTACAATATCTAATTGTGGGTATGAAAGTGATTTGCGGTAATCAAAGACTCTTATTACAAATTTCAACTTCATTTGAATTTATGAACATTCTTTTCTATTTCTAGAATTCATTTCTTGGTGTCAAAATAGGATATGTGATATAAAAATGGAGGATCTATTATCTTTTCTCGTTTTCCTTTTTCAAAAAATGATCTTGGAGGTTGTGTAATGCTTACTCTCAAACTTTTCGTTTACACAGTAGTAATATTCTTTGTTTCTCTCTTCATCTTTGGATTCCTATCCAATGATCCAGGACGTAATCCTGGACGTGAAGAATAAAATAAAATTTTCGTTTTTCTTGCTTGATTTTACAATTTTATTAAGATTTTCTTTTATCTATTCCACACGTTTAACTAGTAAAAAAAAGGGGGGTTGCGAAATTTGAAAGAAAAAAATGGAAAGTCATCAACGGAAACGGAAAGAGAGGGATTCGAACCCTCGGTACGAATAACTCGTACAACGGATTAGCAATCCGCCGCTTTCGTCCACTCAGCCATCTCTCCCAATTGAAAAAGATAATTACTATCTTACATTACACATCAAGTAAGGATTAAAGAAAGTATTTCTTTGACATTCTTTATCGTTATTATATAATTAGCAATTCCATTTAGATGCTCGAAAGATCCAAATAGAAAGATAAATAAGGAAGACCTTCTTGCTTTTATTTTGTTCGAAGTGCCTTTTGGGCCTGGCCCGGTCAATACCCAGCCGGGCCTTTTTTTGTTCCAACAAATTCCCTTTATTTATAGGCAATATAAATAAGATACCCAATTTGGTATCTGTGTAACAATTTACGCTCTGGGGTTTACATATACTTATAATTTTTGTTATAATGGAAATTGAGAAGGATTTTTGATTAAAAAGAATCAATACTGATTAAGTATGTATCAATTTGTATTTTCTTATGTCATTAGGCAAACCAAATTTTAGATTCAAACCCAAGAATCATTCAGGAATTCTCCGTCAACGAATAGTTAATGGTTCCCATTTGTCATAAATTTTGTCTTTTTTGGATGAAAATATACATTTGATTTTTCAATAGAAAAGTGAGGGGAAGTTTTTCGGCATTGTGCGTTTTGAGATACTATACAATCAATCGAAGGGGTGGATCAAATACAATCAAAAGGGTAAAAATCAAAAGGGTAAAAAGGATTTATTTTCTAATTTTTCTAAATTTAGAAAAAGGATTAAAAAAAGGATGCAAGATGCAAGTACAATAAACTAAAGTTTAGTAATCCAACCCAAAAAAGGGAAAATTTTGTACTATTATGTATCGTTTTGGCGGCATGGCCGAGTGGTAAGGCGGGGGACTGCAAATCCTTTTTCCCCAGTTCAAATCCGGGTGCCGCCTCATCACGAATCGAATATAGACTCGCAAGAATCTCTGAGTGTTCAGGCATTGAATCACTATTAGAGTGAGATTGGATGGATAATTTACTTTTTTATAGAAAAGTATAGAAAAATTTATAGAAAAAGTATAGAAAAAGTGAAAAAAATCATTTTTTCCCCTCCTGAAGAGTATAATATACTATCTCCCAACTGCTTCAGAGAGACAATCGGGAAAGGGTACGGATTAGATCAAATAGGAAAGAAAAGTATGTAATAGATAGCAATTTCGCTTTTTTTACTTATGAAGGCAAAAAAAAAGGAATGGCCCTCTTATTTTATTACTACATGTTCCATTAGTAACATTCCTTTGTGGTGTCATTGTGTATTTTACTTGTGTTTAGTCTTTGCCGATTAGAAATCATATCATATAGTAATTTTTTAGAAATGGATTTATTTGATTGGTTCATGAATAGTGTTTGGCCAGACTCCCTTTTTGACTCTGGACCATTGATTCTACTATTATTAGTGAGCAATAATGGAATAATTCTATCATAGAGATAAGGGACATAATTCACATGGATATAGTAAGTCTCGCTTGGGCTGCTTTAATGGTAGTCTTTACATTTTCCCTTTCACTCGTAGTATGGGGAAGAAGTGGACTTTAGAAGCACTCCTAATTTAGTTGAGGAATGAAACGGTATCAATTGTTTTATAGATCGTTCTGCAACGCATTTTTTTATTTGAATTGAAATAATTTTCAAATAAATATATCTTCATTTCGAAATTCCATTGGATTCTAGTGGAGAAATGTATTCTATAACAGTAAAACGATTATTATCGGAATAAATAGATGTATCAAAGAAATAGAATTGGGTCCTACGTCAATTCCATATATGGATTAATAACTACAGATATTGAAGATAAAAGCTAATATAGTACCAACTTTATTAGAAAGTCAAGTACAACTTTATACACTACAATAACACTAATAGAGAGTATGGTAAGAAATAAATTTATTTCTTACTTACCATACTCTCGGATCTCATAGAATACCGCCGATTATAGCCCGTTGATTTCATTTAAGACGTAAAAATAGAATCCTTTTCATTTGATTTCTTCAACTAAAGTAATTAATCATTTTGACTGACTGTTTTTACGTAAATTATAAGTAGAAAAGCAGTAGGAACTAAAATGAACAGTGCAGTAGCAATAAATGCAAGAATATTTACTTCCATAATCTCATCGTTTTTTTTATTTCACAATAACTCGGGATTTAATCCCATAGAGATGATAAATCTTTCACCTGTCAATTCAATGAATGCATTCCCTATCGATGATCTTGAATCGGATCAATATCATGAATAACAATATCTGAGCTATTAAATTAATTCGTCGTCGAGAATTGAATAGTATAACATACGAAGATCTTTTATCCATACCGAATCCAAGATCGGATTCCCGGCCCAATCCAAAATTCCTTTATTTATCCGTCTTTTCTATAACCTACCTTAGGTCTTCCTTGTAGAACCATCAAATGAAGTAGCATCTAACCACCCGTCCCTTTCCATTAACTACAAAACCCCAACAAACAATACAAAGCGAAGTGGAAAAAGAGAGGAATTAGGTTCTAAACGCCGTTTTTTTAATGATCCAATTTTCTTTGGAAGACAAAGAAGTATGATAAAGATGAGTCGCGGGAGCAAAGATGGAATATTATATCAACTTCACTATTTTAGTTATTTTCATTTTAGTTTAGGGTTTGTTCTTTCTTCGACAGAATCCTGAAAAAAAGGGGGGAAAGACCTTCGGAATTAAATTATGCTCTCTGTCCCTTATTTCACAGAAAATGGAGAGGCGAATTGATGTACTTATTGGATCCGTCGGGACTGACGGGGCTCGAACCCGCAACGTCCGCCTTGACAGGGCGGTGCTCTTGCCTATTGAACTACAATCCCAGGGGAATCAGAAGGGATCTAGCAGAAAATTTCGATTCTTTTTTATTCTCTCGTATCAGGTATTTCTTAAGAACAAGAGGGTTCTACCATCTGATGGTAGATTGGCGAATTGTTGGGCCGAGCTGGATTTGAACCAGCGTAGACATATTGTCAACGAATTTACAGTCCGTCCCCATTAACCACTCGGGCATCGACCCAACGCCTAATTGATTTTAGACGATTGAAAATATCATTCCTATGGGCATGATTTACCCCCAGAGGGACTTGAACCCTCGTTATCTCCGTGAAAGAGAGAAGTCGTGAAACCGCTGGACCATAGGGGCCGAGGATCAGCATAAGGAAAACACAAAAAATCGGATAGGTGCAGAGAGGCGGCCCCTTTAGGAGATGAATAGGATCAAACCGAAAGACTCGTTAACTATTCTGGGGGTTAATGGTAATCAAACTTTACCATTAAACTATACAATCTTGAAACTTGAAAAAGAGAAAGACCAATGAAATAAAGTTTCTGAATCAAACCGAAAAACAAAGGTCGAGAACTTTCTTTCTTCTTTCATTCTTCTTTCAGTATTCGCAGTGAGTAACCAAAAGATTATTTTGGTCTGCGCGATGCAATTATATTTCGCCCTAAGTCAGGCTGTCAATTGACCACGGAAAGGAGAGAAAGGAGAGCATTAAACAAAGCAAGAAGACGGCCAGACGAGGTATTTTTGCACGTGTTTAACGTTTAATAAATACAAATTCAGATGGTTTTCTGGTATTCAATATTCAAGTAGATTAGAATATAAATACCGTTATACATTATAATATAAGAAACTGAATCAGTTTTGATATTCTAAAAAAAATCCTAAAACATAGTAAGCCTAAGTGGGAGAATTCTGTTTCTAGGACTGTTTTATCAATTCCGTTCCATTTGCATCTCTTAAAAATGCCAATTTAAGTTAAGTATAAATTTTTATTCCACCTATCTCATAGATTCCAGTCAAAGATTCATAGAATCGAAATTCCATCATTGTTAGATCTATAGGATTTGATTTTATGGATAATGAGCCAGCCAAAATGGTATTTATTTTTGTTTTTGTTTTTTGGAGAATTCGATATGGATGAGTATAAATCACTGCCAATTTCAAAAGAATCCGGGATAGACGCAATGTCCACAATACCTGGATTTAATCAGATACAATTTGAAGGATTTTGTAGGTTCATTGATCAGGGTTTGACAGAAGAACTTTCTAAGTTTCCAAAAAT